ATAAAAAATTCCTTTCCAATTTCATATTTATCAACAACAACTTCTCTTATCATTTATCCCCTTATCATCTATCCCATAGATCTATTACAAATTCATGAATCGTACTATGGATTTTTCTATTTCATTTCAACGGTATAATGATTATTCCATCCCTTTTCTTTCCTCCTTGGATCATAACCAAATCAAAATTTCTCGAGTTATAAGAATCCATAGTAAAATAAAGTCCTTGGTTATTCAACTTAGATGAAATAGTAATAGTTCTGCTCATTTGTATACTACGAAATTTATATGAAATTCAATCTGATTCAAAAGTCTCCTATCTCTCTTTGTCCGAAAAGAATACAATTTGAGCGGAAGGTACATATCTTTTTAGTTAGAATTTTTATTTTTTTATGTTATTCTGTAATGTACAGTTCCTTTGTTTGTGGGATCATTTTCCCCGAGCCGAGGGGGTAATGAGAAGAATTATAGAATGGATTGCTAATTATGCCTAGATCTCGGATAAATGGAAATTTTATTGATAAGACCTCTTCGATTATAGCCAATATTTTATTACGAATAATTCCGACAACTTCAGGAGAAAAAAAGGCATTTACCTATTATAGAGATGGTGTGATTTGATTCTTTTTTCTTGTTTTTTTTTTTTTTTAGCCCTCATTTCATTCTTACGAGAAAAGACGTGGTTCGGAATAGAAAGAACCCAATTTTTGAAATAAAGTTACGCTTAGTGAAGGTAAAGTTTGGAGATAGAACAATTCCTTCTGTCGTGTATCCTCGATTGATCCAGCCTCAGATACTTTAATTTACTTTAAATATCGATTTTAGTATTGAACAAAAGGTTACACCTATAGGTTCTGTATTGCGGGGCAATCCTACTCCAATAGTACCAATAGGCGGCATAGGGGAAGAAGCACTACACTAGGAATCAACAACACGAAAACTTTGTTATTTTGTTATAAATTGCTCTTTTCCTTATCGGTATCGGGCCTAACAAGAATGGTTGGGACAACAAACATCCATCTCGTTCGTACTTTGGATACCCGTATAACCATCAAAGATCGTTGAAGTGACTAATTCCTGGAAATAGTAGGCGTTGAGGACAAAGAAATCGTTGGAGTTACCATGTCTATCTAGCACTAATATGATTGGTGTTAAGAAAAAAAACCTCTTGCGGGAAGGCTGGCTAGAGATTTCTTGTAAAAATACCAGCTCCTGTCAGTTCATAATAAGAATAGGGAATTTTGGATTCCATGGATTATTCCCCTTAGTACTATGCACAGAAGGGGGGAGCCGTATGAGATGAAAATCTCACGTACGGTTCTGGAGCGGAGATTTTTTGAATAAAATGAACGACCGTAACGGATGTCGGCTCAATCCGAAGGAAATTATGCGGAAGCTTTACAGAATTATTATGAAGCTACGCGACCAGAAATTGATCCCTATGATCGAAGTTATATACTCTATAACATAGGCCTTATACACACAAGCAACGGGGAGCATACAAAGGCTTTGGAATATTATTTCCGGGCACTAGAACGAAACCCATTCTTACCACAAGCTTTTAATAATATGGCCGTGATCTGTCATTACGTGCGACTATCTCCACTATAGAAAGAAGGAAAAAAAGATCAAATTGGCTAGTCAATACTAGAAAAAAATAGGCTTTCTACATATGCATCGTCCAAAGCAACGATTTTTATCAGCTGTAGCAAGGAAAGAAACTTCATGATAACAAAAAAAAGGAAGAAAATAAGTACGGCCTACATATTATACTCTATGGATAAAGGATCGAATTGATAAAGAAAGCACCGTAAAGATCAATTAGCGAGCTTTTGGGTTCGATACAGTTAAGAACTGCTTACTTATGTCACGATATGGGATATAAAGTTAGGAATCAACTTATGTAATAGAGTCGATCCACTAAAGTATTGAGCAGCGGTGTAGCATCAGATCCCAAAGATAGTAAGTTCTTTTTTCTTATGGAAGAAAGTCTTTTTCAAAGATTCTATATAAATAAATTTCATATATGAAACCGAGATAGTTACCTTTCAGAAAATTATAACGATATAGGGGATATCTATGCTTCATTTTTCTGAAGGTGGGAGAAAAGCTAAAACTAATTAATTATTGATCAAAATTAGAATTTGAAACTTATGTAATTAACTTCTTCTGGTTAACCCAAGAAAAATGGGATAGATTTATCATAAATCTAATTCAGTTAGCATAGGGTAAATTCAAATGAGACCGCAAAAAGAATTGATTGTTGAGCCGTATGAGGTAGGAAACTCTCAAGTACGGTTCTAAGGGAAGGAATTGACCCACCTATCCCAACCGGGGAGAACAGGCCATTCTGCAGGGTGATTCTGAAATTGCGGAGGCTTGGTCCGATCAAGCTGCTGAGTATTGGAAACAAGCTATAGCGCTTACTCCAGGTAATTATATTGAAGCACATAATTGGTTGAAGATCACGAGGCGTTTCGAATAAAAAAAAACGACTCGT